TCTGATTCGAGGGGGCCCGCCGAGTTCTTAATAAACATAATACTTTAGTCGTATAAATCAAAAAAAAGGGGGACTACCCTTTTTCTGATATTCAATCAAAAAAATTCCATTCAGTAAAGCTAAACAAATTTTCCTTTCTAAAGTATAAAGCAAGGTTATCATGAACCTGAAAAAAAAAATATATGAACTAAGAATTCAAATCTTTGATGAGTGGGATCAAGGATCATTATTATTTCGACACAAGAAAGAGGTGTAGAAAATTTCTTTTCTTGTGCCGAAGACTAGGAAAACGATTAGAAATAATACCTCTTAGAATTTATAATTCGTTGTTTTCCTTATTTCGCCTTTCCTTTTCCGCTTCCTTATCTTATGCTTAGTATCTAGTTGAATTTGATTCTATTAGAATAGAAAAGCTATTTATAGATTCTATGACAATTAAGTCTGACAATAGGGATACAATCACACCGCTCTAGTTTAGATTAAAAAAAAAGAAAACAAATAAAAGGGATAAAATCAACTAGTCTTTTTACCAATTACCAATATACATACTATGACTAGAAATGTAGTACAAGGAATTTCTAAAAAAAAATCTGATATAATCTAATAGAATCTGGTATTATATAAAAAGAATAGAAACAAAAACAATTTTAACAATTTTTTTTTGATGATCAAAAAATTCTTCTTAGAATTTTGTTTTTTTTTTTTAATAACTTGAATTTTTTTTAATAACTTGAATTTGATAAATCGGCATATCTAGAAATTCATTTCGGACAATTGAACCTTTTCAAACTGTTTCTTTTTAAGAATCAAAAAGATTTGTGCCAAAATAACAGATGCAAAAAAGAACAAAAGTCCTTGAACACGTAATGGGTCTTGAAGTACTATTTCTGCATCTCCCTGACCAAATCCGCCCACATTAGGATTACTCGTTAATGGTTGATCACGTTTGACGGATTCACCCTCTGAAACAAGAAGTTCTGGTCCTGGAGGGATAATATCAACCACTTGACGCCCCTCGGGCGCATCTGTTATGGTTATTTCGTACCCCCCCTTTTCTTTTCGTATAATTCTGCTTACGACACCTGCCGCTGTAGCATTATAAACCGTATTGTTACTCTTGCTCCCGTCGGGATAAATCTGACCCCTTCCTCTGTTTCCACCTACATATATGGGATATTTTAAGAAGTGAACATCTTTTTTAGTAGCGGGGTCCGGAGAAAGAATAGGAAAGGTTATTTCACTATATTTCTGACCGGGAACAGGCCCTATCACAAGAATATTTTTTTTAGTGGGGCGATAACTCTGAAAAGATAGATTACCCATCTTTTCTTTCATCTCTGGCGAAATACGTTCGGGGGGGGCTAATTCAAATCCATCGGGTAAAATAAGAACAGCCCCCACATTCAAAGCTCCCCTTTTACCATTAGCAAGAACTTGTTTCAGTTGCATATCATAAGGAATTCGAACAACTGCTTCAAATACAGTATCCGGAAGTACCGCTTGTGGAACTTCAATTTCTACGGGCTTATTAGCTAAATGACAATTGGCGCATACAATACGTCCAGTTGCTTCGCGTGGATTTTCATAACCCTGCTGTGCAAAAATGGGATATGCGTTTGAAATGGATTCCGGAGTTATTATATATATCATGAGTGATACGGAAATGGAACGAATAATCTCTTTCTTTAGCCAAGAAAAGGTCTTTCTAGTTTGCATGGTCCAATCGTTGATCAAAAAAATTTCTACAATAAAATTAGGTAGGGCACTAGGCGAGTTCCCTATCCACGATGCTGTTATTTACTGAACCATTTTTACAAATTCTAAAATATGAGAAGAATCCGAAACTCTTAGATGGAAAATAATTGTATAAAAAAAATACGATTTTGAACTGTACAAAATAAGAAACATTTTAATTGGATTGATGGATCATCTTTCAGTCATTCATTGAATGATAAATCACTACAAGTGACGGAGATAGACGATTTAAATAACGGAAAATCCAATATTTAAAAATTGTATCGAGAATAACTGGAAAGGTGGAAACAAGTCCCGATATAATTTGATCGTTATGAGCAAATCCAAAATCTTTGTAGACGGAGCCAATCATTAGTTCCCAACCGTGGGGTGAATGGAATCCTATACATAAATCAGTTACTAAAAGAATAGAAAAAGCTTTTATTGTGTCACTTAAATTATATAGGAATTCTTGAACCCAAGAATTAAGAATAAAAAGTTCTTCATTACCTAGAATAGAATAACCACTTAGAATAAGGAAAGAGATTATATTTGTCGAGAAGCGAAAAATCGTATGGATACGATCCTCGTTGTGTATCTTGATCAATTGTATCGTTTCTTTGTGGATTATGCTATGAAACTTTTGTAGATGTGTTTCCGGGTATTCCTTTATCATTTCGTCAAAAAAGAAGAGTTCCTCTAATTCTATGAATTTTTCTAGAATAAACTTTTCGTGCCTATCATTAAAAAAGGTTTCGGATTTACTGGTATTCCACCAATTAATCATCCAAGATTCCAGACTTTTATTAAATGAAAAAGAGATTAACCAGGGCAAAAAGACCATAGATATAAGATATAGAAACGGAGAGAATGCTTTTTTTTTTTCATTGTTTTGTCTGTGAATTTTTAATGAACCCATCTCATTCGTCGACTTTATCCGATTTAATATTTCGATCAATTATAAGTGCTATTACAAGGCTTCAAATCTCTGAACCCATTCCGCGTTTTTTATTTGTCAGTCATTGGTTAGTCCTTAAATTTAGAAAGAATACAGAAATAGCCGAAGAAGAAGAAAGAGTACACGAATGAAGAAAAAGAATATTGTTTCCAAATATCCCAATTGCTTAAAAATTCAAAGCAATTCTCTTTTTTCGATGAATGCTCAAAAGAGTCACTTCAAATCAAATTAGGCTTTCGAGATAAAAGAATACCTTTCTACCAAAAAAAATAGCAAATATTTTGAAAAAAAAAAATCGGTCAACTGCCCATAGCCGCAGGAGTAATTAAGAGAAATTTATGAAGAATGGTGTGATAATCAAAAGTAAGTGGAAAAAGCAAAATAAGATGGAAGGGTTATAATTTTAAGTCTTCCAATCCTTTGCTTATTAAGGAATAAAAAAGATAAAAAAGAGGAGTCGATTGACAAAAATAAAGTAGAGATAATATACAAGATATGATCGATCCATATCTAACGTATCAATTTAAAAAAATTTCTTTATTCTATCTATTATTCTGAAATGTTTTGTTTTGATCTCTGAGATCAGTCTAGTATTTCAATTTGTTAGTTATTTTTTTTTTACTGAATTTAATGACTTTACATACGCATAAAAGAAAGGGTTGGTTTGCGGACAAAAAAAGCTTTTTTTTATAAATGTTCTGTATAGATATAATTAATATCCATCTTCTTTGGTTCATCAGCATTGTGACGAAATACTCGTTAACTTTAACTTATACTCTAAAAAAAAGAAAAAAAGAGGGAGACTCTTGGATTTTTCATTCTTGCTAAAAAAATGGTCATTCTTTAGTTCATTTCAAAATACTTCAATTGGTACACGCAAAAAATAGGCCAATTCCGCTGCTTTTTGCTCAATTTCTCGTGGAGTCAAATTCTCATCAGTACGAGTCAAAGGAATGACCCCCTGTCCTTTGATTTCCAGATAAAGGGCATGCCGAGTATAAATACCCTCTTTAACTTCTATTCGGATAGACTGAACATCTTTCATAAGGAATCGGAGTAAGATGCGACGATTTTTTCCGGGAAAGCCCCAACGAAAAATACATACTATTCCCTCGTTTCTATCAAATCGATCATACCCACTACCCACATTCCACAAAATTGTGCACCACAAATAAGAACTAATAAATAAACCGGCGATCCCATAGAAAGACATCACGATTCCTTGTGGAAAAAAAATTATTTGCTGAGACGGAAATAAAGATATCAAATTTCTGTCAAGATAACTGGAAATCCCAACCAATAAAAATCCCAATGAACCTAAAAAAAGTATAAAGGCCCAGCAGAAATTACTTGTTTTTCGAGACCCCGCTATAAGTTCTATCCATATACATTCTGATCGCCAATTCATACTAGATCCAGTTGCATTTTATTGGAAGTGGGAGACTAGCCAAAACGAATTTGACTGTACTTTTTTTTTTGTTTCCGAAGTCATTTTCATCAACTCGCGCTATTCTGATGTGAATCGTTAGGAAAAATTCATCCAATTCCGTAAATCTAAAAAACTAGAAAACCCCTCAGATGATTCCCTATCTCCACACATATGGATATATTGGCTTTACAGTTAGTTTAAGTATCCGATCGTAATTTATTTTCAAATCGACCATTTACTCATATATCATCTTTATGCCTATAGAAATTAAGAATCCTTTCCTTTCTGTTTGAAGGAAACTGTATGGTATACCCTATTATACTAAATAGATATCTGTGTTATGATCCAAGTCTAAGTCTTGAAAAAAAGAAATAGATGAAATTTCCCCCCATCAGATCTAAAAAATCTTGTTTTTTTGAACATAAAGAAATAGAGAAGCCATTGCAATTGCCGGAAATACTAACCCCACTAAAGGCACAAAAATAGAGGGGAAATTGTTGAGAATTGTCATAGAAATGGGCACCTCGATTTAATATTTGTACCTATTTTTTATTCTTATATTGAATTTTTAATTGTTATTAAATTAACTGTTATTAAATTATTAAATTGTTATATTAATATTTTTACCTATTCATATATAATATTGTTTTGTTATGTTAGAAAGATATCTTATAATCATTATAATTATACTAAGTATATAGAAATAACTATATATAATAAAGTGTAAGTAGTGTAAAACTAACTAAATAGACTTATTTATTTTTCTACATGAAATATATGTGTTTCTACATAAAATATTTGTGGGATAACCTTTGTTATTCTTTTATCTTTTTCTTGTCTTATAATTATAAATAATTAATAATTTTCATTTTCTAATTTAACTTTATTTAAATTTAATAATAATAAAAAAAAAAAAAAGAGTATTCTTGCGCGACAGTCTATATATAGAAATATGCGAGATATAGAAATATACAAGACTCTCTATTTTGCATATTTCTATATATAGGGATAGGTAAGAAAAGAAAATGAAATTCGTTTTCTTTTTTATTTACCTTGCCCAATTTAAGAACAATTTCGTGTAAGAAAGAATTTTTGTTCTTTTACCTTGTTGATAGAGATTAGCAATAATCAGGAATCAAAATTAGGAGTAATCATAAATATCGCTAAAAAAAAATTATCTGCATGTCCTTCTATTCTAAATTGACTCTTATGTTATGTCACAAAAAAACCATTCTTCCGATTTTTCCTTGAATTCCAATAAATAAATACTTGTTTGCCCGAAATAAAGAAATAAAAAGAAAGAAAAGAATTTAAATAATTTAATTAAGTTAAAGATCTACTTGATTTATGATTCAATTTATGATTCAAAGGAAAGAAAGCGTGGAGCTGAAATAACTCATTCAGAACGCCCTTTAAAAGATTACGTGGTACGATTGAATCGAATAAACCCTTATGGAATAAAAATTCAGCTGCTTGTGAACCTTCAGGTACTGTCTTATTCAATGTTTGTTCAATTACTCTTTTACCTGCAAATGCAATGTGTGCGTTGGGTTCAGCAATAATGATATCCCCTAACATACCAAAACTCGCCGTCACGCCCCCAGTCGTAGGCGATGTAAGGATTGAGATATAAAATAACTTTTTATTCGATTGATAATCATATAAAGCGGAAGATATTTTAGCCATTTGCATCAAGCTCAAACTTCCTTCTTGCATACGCGCCCCCCCGGAAGCACACACTAGAATAAGAGGTAAAAACTTATTGGCAGCATACTCGATCAAACGAGTGATTTTCTCGCCTACTACGGATCCCATACTACCCCCCATAAACTGAAAATCCATAACCCCAATTGCTACGGGAATGCCATTTAGTTGACCTATACCTGTTTGAATGGCTTCGGTTAATCCTGTCTTTCTTTGATAAGAATCAATACGACCTTTATAAGGTTCGCCCTCCGAATGAAATTCGATGGGATCCCGAGATACCATGTCTTCATCCATAGGATCCCAAGTACCTGGATCAATCAAAAGTTCAATTCTATCTGAACTGCTCATTTTCAAATGATATCCACATTGTTCACAAATATTCATTCTTGATTTCAAAATTTTCTTATAATTTAATCCATAACAAATTTCGCATTGAACCCACAAATGTCTGTATTTTTGAGTTACATCAAGATCATGAGAATTTTCCCTTCTAATAAAATCCCTAATCTTCGTGCTAGTTCTTAGATTGGACCTTGCGTTTTCACTATTGTTTCCACTTTCACCAAAAATGGAACTATAAACGTAACCTTCGCTGGAATTGTCACTGCCGCTTAAAATATAACTATCAATGCAGATTTGAGAATGAAGGTGACTATCAATACAACTAGTGATGTAATTATTCCACCTATATTTAGTATCATAATCATAGTGGGAGTCGTCCCTACTAGACCTATTATTCAAATAACTAGTATTCAAATAACTAGACTTCCAATAATTAGAAAAAGAACTTTCTAGTTCACTCATAAAAGAATGATCGTTGTCAATCTCAAAAATTCGATTTTCCATATCAAAATATATGGTATAACTACCCCTATTACTATCCCGAACTAACAAAGTGTCATCAGCACTGCAATTCCGAATACCCCTGCCCCCGGCTAAACGATCAACACTGCTGTAACTAGAACTCTCACTATTCCCCCAATCATCTGGATTTTTATCTGTATCATTTCGAATTTTGTCTTCACTTACACTGATATTTTCAATAGGACCAAAACTATCGATTGATTTACTTAGCATACACCTGTATTTTAACTCCATATTGGATAACATCGAACTGAACCACCATTTTTCCATAGAGCTTTCTCACCACTATGTACATCAAAATAAATAGATGAATAGTCATTCGATGAAAAATCATTTGAATATTTCATTTCCTCTCAGAATAAGCATAGAAATCCAATCATTAGAGTTATTTATTAACTAATAATGAGTAGGTACTGAGTGGTAAAAAGAATTTGCTTTTGCTTTTTGTTTGTAATAACCCGGAGTATTACTTCACTATATATGATTATGATAGAACTCTCTAAAGTGAATAAAAATCGAATATTAAAGTGAATAAAAACTATCAATAAAAATGAAAAAAAAAATAATAAAAAAAAAAAATAATAATAAATAAATAAAATAAAACTAATTTGTCATGTTACGTCAAATTCACATTGAGAAAAGAAAAATTTCTTTTCTCCTAGGAATAGGAAGAAGAACATTTTTTTTTGGAAAATCTCGTCTATTAACTCGCCTAGTCTATACATAAATTTTTATTCCACCACGGAACAAAAAAGACAATATACAGGATGGGTAAAAAAGCTTGTCTCGGTCCATGATCCAAAACTAA